GACCTGGAGTTGGTCAAGGTACTGCTGCGGGGCAAGCTGTAGAAGGTATCGCGAGACAGCCCGAGGCAGAGGGAAAAATACGAGGTACTTTATTGCTTAGTCTGGCTTTTATGGAAGCTTTAACAATTTATGGACTGGTTGTAGCATTAGCGCTTTTATTTGCGAATCCCTTTGTTTAATCCTATAAACTATAAATATGCGAATTACGTATTTTTTTGTCGTATTTAAAGACCCGTATTCCTTTCCTTTTCGAATTATATCAAGGTTGAATTCCTACAATTATTTATTCGTTGGGACAATAATCCATGGGGAGGCCTCATTTGGGGATGAGGAATTGGCATAAGCATACCGAACAAACGAGGGTTTTTCACAATTAACACGAGACCAGGCCCCTAATTCTAATAAGGACGATTCTTATGAGGAATTTTCAATTGAAAAAAACATTTTTAAATAGAATTTTTGACTCTGTTTTGAAATAGATAAATTAATAAAAAAAACAAAAAAATACAAAATAAATAAATAGATAGAAATAGAATAAGTAAAAAAAGGTAAAGTGATACAAAAGAACAGAGTTCCTTTTTTTTTAGTCTATCTAAAAGAGGAGATAATATGAAAAATATAACCGATTCTTTCGTTTCCTCGGTTCGCTGGTCATTCGCCGGGAGTTTCGGGTTTAATACCGATATTTTAGCAACAAATCCAATAAATCTAAGTGTAGTACTTGGTGTAGTGATCCTTTTTGGAAAGGGAGTGTGTGCGAGTTGTTTATTTCAAGAATAGGCTGGATTCAACCAGCTGTACTTTTTTTTCATTATAACTAGACCGAAAAGGGTGCACAATTCCGCGAATTACTTCTGAATCAATTTAAAATCATATTTAAGAACCAGAGCATTTCGCGATTCATTGGTAAATCTACTTTGATTCTCTATCAACCAAACCAATAATGTGGGGCCATTAACATGGTTAAAGCTAAACTATTTGAAGTCCAGACGCAGTATGGTACTCTTTCTACTACTATGTTAATATAGAATAAAAATGTTTCCAAAATGAATAATTGGAAATTTTTTTTTCGATATAAAACACTCATGTCGATAAAATGGTTTGAACCTTTTCTTTTATTGGAAAATATTTGAAAAATGGGTATTTCAATCAACCCTTTTTTATGCTGAATTGGTGACCTGTGTATAATATAAAGTAAGAAGAATTCTTTGGATTTGAAGAAAAAAAGAAACAACTTTGCTGACAATTGGATATTTTTGTTTTGTTTGGTCAGAAGAGTCCTCCAAATATTCTGGTCTTGGATTAGTGATTAATCGTGACATCTTGGAATATGAATAGAGAAGAGAGGGAGAGGATAGGCTCATTACATTAAAAAAAAGATATGGGAATTTCCCTCCATACTTAAATAGTTGAAGTAATTGAGTGTGAGAGCCAAATGAATCGAAAAATTCATGTTTGGTTCGGGAAGGGATCATGGAAGTTTTGAGATGAATGGAAAGATAATCCACTTTCATTAAGTGATTTATTAGATAATCGAAAACTGAGAATCCTGAATACTATTCGAAATTCAGAAGAACTGCAGGGGGGGGCCGTTGAACGGCTGGAAAAAGCCCGGGCTCGCTTACGGAAAGTCGAAAAGGAGGCAGAACAGTTTAGAACGAATGGATACTCGGAGATAGAACGAGAAAAGTTGAATTTGATTAAATCAACTTATAAGACTTTGGAAGAATTAGAAAATTACAAAAATGAAACCATTCGTTTTGACTACCAAAGAGCGGTTCAGCAAGTACGACAACAGGTTTTCCAACAAGTTTTAAAAGGAGCTCGCGGCACTTTGAATAGTTCTTTAAACAAGGAGTTACACTTACGTACCATTAGTGATAATATTGACACATTTGAGGCGATGTAAGAAATAATTGATTAGTCCTTTTACTAGAGGCATTATTTTTTTTCTTTAACTAAAAAAAAATTAAGAAATACTCATGGTAACAATTAGACCCGACGAAATTAGTAAGATTATTCGTGAACGTATTGAGCAATATAATAGAGAAGTCAAGATTGTAAATATCGGTATCGTACTTCAAGTAGGCGACGGCATCGCTCGTATTTATGGTCTTGATGAAGTAATGGCGGGTGAATTGGTCGAATTTGAAGAAGGTACAATAGGCATTGCTCTAAATTTGGAATCAAATAATGTTGGTGTTGTATTAATGGGTGACGGTTTAAATATAGAAGAGGGAAGCTCTGTAAAAGCAACAGGAAAAATTGCCCAGATACCAGTAAGCGAAGCTTATTTGGGTCGTGTTATAAATGCCCTGGCTAAACCTATTGACGGGCGAGGCGAAATTTCAGCTTCTGAATCTCGATTAATAGAATCTCCCGCTCCAGGTATTATTTCAAGACGTTCCGTATATGAGCCTCTTCAAACAGGACTTATTGCTATTGATTCGATGATCCCTATAGGACGCGGTCAGCGAGAATTAATTATTGGCGACAGACA